ATTCTTCTCATTACCTCTCGCGGGAAAAGAATCCCACAAACAAAGGAATTGTACAGTACGAAATAACATAAAAAAAGACTCATTCTAAAAAAAAAAAAAAAGATGTGGACCTTCCACTAAAGTTGTTCCTTTGTGACAGGAATCAATAGGAAATATTTGAATCCGGTTGGATTTCACCCAAATCAAATGTATTCGTATACCAATGAACTGAATTCTTACTATTTCAATTTCATCGAAGTTGAAGAATCGAGCAATTTGTCATACAGATTATGATAACTCGAGAAATTTGTTTTGATTGGATTAAGATCCAAGGAGGAAAATAATCATTCTATGATTAAAATAGAACAACCTTCTTTAGTGTGCATAGCGTGTATACACAATCAAAATATAGAAATCCATGGTTTAATTCAGGGAATTGTAATAGATCCATGGGGTAAGGAGTTGTTGTTGATAAATCTTAAACGGGAAGGGGGTTTTTTAATTCCTATGGAACCATAGTTAAGTATAAATATAACCATGTCTAAATGTAATCATATAAAAAAACTATAGATCCATCAGGGGATTCGTTACAATTCAGTGTTTAATCTGGTACCAGTATAAATATCAGAAAAAGACGTATCGTCGTCTTGACAAAACAAACACGAATAGATATATCTTTTCTTTTTCATTTTGTTTTTAATGGGTTTTCACAATAAAAAAATATCCCTTTATATCTCCCGAACCCCGAAAGAAGATCCTTCTTTTTTTTTCTATAATTGATTGACCATACCTATACTTACTGCAATACTATAAATGAAATGACTCGATATTCACTCGTTTTCTGGGTCTTAATCATAATATTTTGTAGGAGAGATGGCCGAGTGGTTGAAGGCGTAGCATTGGAACTGCTATGTAGGCTTTTGTTTACCGAGGGTTCGAATCCCTCTCTTTCCGTACCTTCACCTAATCTAATTTACGAACGTTACAAACCGCAATGTATCAAATACGAATAGATACTATTATTCTAACAGTTAAACCTTTCTTTGATATAGATTCGCTATTCCTAATTGCTGTAGTACAAAAATACAGGTAAAGGGTAGCCAAGGCATGAAAATTGACCCCGATCCACTTTTGATACCTAAATGGGATAGGAAAAAATCCGGATCAAGTCTCTCATCTAAAGTCAATTTACTTCGACGAAAAAGGGAGGAGCACCCGAACCCCTGTTCCTTGTTGTTTTAGTTAGGTTCAAGTCTGACGAGAATAATATTCTACGACTAGCAACTCATTGATTTTTAAACCAACCCACTTACTATCTATTATTTGATTGACTAATCCTTTATATTGGGATGAGTGAAGAGTCAAATGTTTTGGCAATTCCTCATGTGGGAATGAATCAAGAGAATTTTGAATCAGAGCTATGGATTTTTGTTCATCCCTTGTCGTAATAATATCTCGGGGTTTGCAGCGGTAACTTGGTATATCCACTATACGACCATTAACTAAAATATGCCTATGGTTAACTAATTGTCGGGCTCCTGGAATGGTCGAAGCCATACCTAATCGAAAAAGTATATTATCCAAACGCATTTCAAGTAATTGTAGTAAAACCTGACCTGTTGAACCTTTGGCTTTTCCAGCGATACGAACATATTTAAGCAATTGTCGCTCTGTCAGACCATAATGAAAACGCAATTTTTGTTTTTCTTCTAGACGAATACGATATTGAGATCTTTTCCCGGAACGCGATTGGTTTCGAGGATCACTTCCGGATGTAGGACTTTTACTAGTAAGTCCCGGTAAAGCTCCCAGACGGCGTATTTTTTTAAAACGAGGCCCTCGGTAACGAGACATAAATACTCCTTTATTTTTTTTATCAAATTTATTTTATAGAATTATAGAATAAACCTAAATTAAGACTGAACTAAACGATAAACAAAGCGACATCTACTGAAGTAGACTACAACAAAAAAGAAAAAAATGAGATGAATTGTATCAATATCCAGACTTTTTTGTATATTTTATATATTATATATAGTAAGAGTTTAGGGATACTTTTCCTAATTTGTTCGGGAGAGATCTCATTGCTCCAATCAGTTTTTTTTTTTTCATAGTTGGGAGTTCTTACACGATAATAGATATAGATCAGTGACCAGACGAGGGAAAAGTCTTTTCAATAAGATTTCAAGGAGACATTATTCATTGTGTAAAAATGTAAAAGTAAAAAAAAAAAAAAAAAGTTGACCTAACGAAAGAAAAGCCTACTATCGGAATCGAACCGATGACCATCGCATTACAAATGCGATGCTCTAACCTCTGAGCTAAGCAGGCTTAGATAACAACACAAATTTGTGTTGTCCACAGGAATTTCATAAAATAGAATAGTGGGATCCTAGTTAACTATTCATAATTCATAATGAATATAGATATGCATATAGAAAGAATGGAATAGAATTAAATAGAATGAATAATAATAATAATATATAATTCTATTTATATATATAAAATAAATAAAATTACATAACATAAAAAAAATATAATAATATATTTATATGAGAGAACAATTGAAATTCTAAATTTTCTAATATAAAAAAAAAAAAAAATAAATAAAGTTATATATTCTATGGATTAGGTATACTTTTAGTATTTTAGTAAAAGAATTAGATTCTAATTATAATGTTATAGTGGGCCAGCCCTAAGGAAAAGATAAGGATACAGATCAAAATGAAACATTCCTCTGGTTTAATTCGAAAAAGTAGGGGATAAAAAAAAAAAGAATTGACCCTTCAAGTATTCTAAATATCTCGTAAAAATGGAGAGGAAAAGAGGGATATATGTGGTATATATCCATCCATATTGAATTGCAGATACATCAATGATAGAATCATTTCTGATTGGAACAAATGCCGGTCCTCTGATAGAGATGAAAGAATATAGTAGAGATGAAAGAATATAGACAAAAAAAAAAGCACAAACAAATAGGAGGAGACCCCTATATTTTTTATATTTTCTATATAGGAATTTTCATCTAAAGAATTTGATGGCTCCAGCATAAATGAAAGAAAGAAGGAGATGGCATCCCAAAGAGATCCTAGAAAAAGGGGGATATGGCGAAATTGGTAGACGCTACGGACTTGATTGGATTGAGCCTTGGTATGGAAACCTACTAAGTGAGAACTTTCAAATTCAGAGAAACCCTGGAATTAAAAATGGGCAATCCTGAGCCAAATCCTGTTTTCATAAAAAGGTGGTTCAGAAAGAAAAAAAAAAGGATAGGTGCAGAGACTCAATGGAAGCTGTTCTAACGAATAGGGTTGACTGTGTTGGTCGAGGAATCTTTCTATCGAAACTCCGGAAAGGATGAACCTATATACGTACGTATTTGTACTGAAATAGCAAAAATTAATGAGATCCTAATCCATTTTTTATTTTATATGTATATGAAAAATTGAAAATGGATTGTGAATCGATTCCAAATGGAAGGAAGAATCGAATATTCGCCGATCAAATCAGTCACTCTATGGTCTGATAGTTCTTTTGAAGAACTAACTTATTGGACGAGAGTAAAGATAGAGTCCCGTTCTACATGTCAATACCGACAACAATGAAATTTATAGTAAGAGGAAAATCCGTCGACTTTAGAAATCGTGAGGGTTCAAGTCCCTCTATCCCCAAAAAAGATCGGTTTTCCTTTCTAACTATCTTTTTATCCCCCCCTTTTTTTTTTTCAGCGATTCAAAATTAGCTACGTTTCTCATTCACTCTTTCACAAACAAAAAAAAATCGGCAGAGAAATGTTTCTCTCTTTTCACAAGTCTTCTTATATATCTTATATATAATATATAAGATATACGCTCAAATGAACATCTATGAGCAAGGAATTCCTATTTGAAATATTCACAGTCCATATCGTTATTTTGAATTAAAATTAACTAAAAAAAAAGTATTATTTTTGAAGATCCAAAAAATTCAAGGGCCTGCGTAAGACTTTGTAATGCTTTTTAGTCTATTTAATTGAATTGACATAGCCTAAGCGCCCTTTCTTTTAGTAGTATTTAGTAGTAGTAATATGGAAATGATGCACCGGGAAGAGTCGGGATAGCTCAGTTGGTAGAGCAGAGGACTGAAAATCCTCGTGTCACCAGTTCAAATCTGGTTCCTGACATGTGGTTAATATAATAATGTATACTCATACAAATTAATCGATATAGATCATGATATATACGTATCTATTTTTGTCTCTAGCGATATACCCCTTTGGTTGTCTAAAGATATGCCCCAATTTTTTGTAGATGAGTAAAGAATACAATATTCTAAAATAGATAGAATCCATATATAGGTTAAAGAAAAAATTAGATTATGTTTCCTCTTCTTTTTTGTTTGCTCGTAGGGTGCTTTCTTTCATTCAAAAAGAATGTTAATACTTCATACATATCCGAAAAGTGAAGTTTTTTTAGTTGGTTGAAAACCCCAAAGTCTAAAAGAGTAAAACAGTGGGAATAGAAAAAATCATTTCAGATAGATACAGTACAAATAGAATCCAAAACCCTTTCATTTCTTTTCATTTTTTTTATTTCCCTCTACGTGACTTTCTAGAACCCTTCTAAATGATGTGCGCGGTACAAAGTTCATGATAAAGAACTCTTTTGGTTCATTTTACCAGCTCATCTGAAAAAAAAAAAAAAAAATCTTCCCAATTTTTGGGGAATATCAATGAAACCCTATTTTGTTTTATTTCGCGCATCTATAATATGAATGAAAGTCCAATGACTCTGTTTGATCTCGAACAAAATGTAAAAATATTCCTGGAGTACCTGGAATCATAGAAGTGAAGAAAGATTAATTTCTTATCATTCAAAGAGCATCTTGTATTTCATAGAAATTTGGGGCAATATAATCCTTACGTAAAGGCCATCCTATCCAACTTTCGGGCATCAAAATACGTTTCAGGCGCGGATGATTATCATAATAGATTCCCAACATATCATAAGATTCCCGTTCTTGAAAATCCGCGCTTTTCC